GCTAGCGTAGCTTAACACAAAGCATAACACTGAAGATGTTAAGATGGGCCCTAAGAAGCTCCGCATGCACAAAGGCATGGTCCTGACCTTATTATCAGCTCTAGCCCAACTTACACATGCAAGTCTCCGCAGTCCCGTGAGTATGCCCTCAATCCCCCGCCCGGGGACAAGGAGCGGGCATCAGGCACAAATTTTAGCCCAAGACGCCTAGCCAAGCCACACCCCCAAGGGAATTCAGCAGTGATAGACATTAAGCCATAAGTGAAAACTTGACTCAGTCAGGGTTAAGAGGGCCGGTAAAACTCGTGCCAGCCACCGCGGTTAAACGAGAGGCCCTAGTTGATATTATTACGGCGTAAAGGGTGGTTAAGGAAGGAAATAATAATAAAGCCAAATGGCCCTTTGGCCGTCATACGCTTCTAGGTGTCCGAAGCCCAACCCCACGAAAGTAGCTTTAATAAAACCCACCTGACCCCACGAAAGCTGAGAAACAAACTGGGATTAGATACCCCACTATGCTCAGCCATAAACCCAGACGTCGAACTACAATTAGACGTCCGCCAGGGTACTACGAGCATTAGCTTGAAACCCAAAGGACCTGACGGTGCCTTAGACCCCCCTAGAGGAGCCTGTTCTAGAACCGATAACCCCCGTTAAACCTCACCACTTCTAGCCACCCCAGCCTATATACCGCCGTCGCCAGCTTACCCTGTGAAGGTAATAAAAGTAAGCAAAATGGGCACAACCCAGAACGTCAGGTCGAGGTGTAGCGCACGAAGCGGGAAGAAATGGGCTACATTTTCTATCACAGAACACTACGGACATGCAACATGAAATAGTGCTTGAAGGAGGATTTAGTAGTAAAAAGGAAGCAGAGTGTCCTTTTGAACCCGGCTCTAAGGCGCGTACACACCGCCCGTCACTCTCCCCTGTCAACACGCATTACAAATACATAATATTAAAGCACTGACAAGGGGAGGCAAGTCGTAACATGGTAAGTGTACCGGAAGGTGCACTTGGATTAAACCCAGGGTGTGGCTGAGTTAGTTAAGCATCTCACTTACACCGAGAAGACATCCATGCAAGTTGGATCACCCTGAGCCAAACAGCTAGCTTAGTCACTAATTTTAACCCAACAATGTTTATAGAAGAGCATGACCCACCCCTAAAAATTAAACCATTTTTTTACCTGAGTATGGGAGACAGAAAAGGTTCACCCAAAGCAATAGAGAAAGTACCGCAAGGGAAAGCTGAAAGAGAAATGAAACAACCCATATAAGCACTAAAAAACAAAGATTAAACCTTGTACCTTTTGCATCATGATTTAGTAAGTATACTCAAGCAAAGAGACCTTTAGTTTGAAACCCCGAAACCAGGTGAGCTACCCCGAGACAGCCTATATAAATTAGGGCTAACCCGTCTCTGTGGCAAAAGAGTGGGAAGAGCTCCGGGTAGAAGTGACAGACCTACCGAACCTGGTGATAGCTGGTTGCCTGAGAAATGGATAGAAGTTCAGCCCCGCGTACCCCAGACCAAAACCCTAAACTTAAGGTAATTTTAAGGGAAATGTGCGGGAGTTAGTTAAAGGGGGTACAGCCCCTTTAACAAAGGATACAACCTTACCAGGAGGATAAAGATCATAATATTTAAAACAAACTGTTTTAGTGGGCCTAAAAGCAGCCATCTAAACAGAAAGCGTTAAAGCTCAGACAGAGTGAAGTTTATTATACCGATAAAAAATCTTACTCCCCTAAGGATATCAGGCCATCCCATGCTTGCATGGAAGAAATTATGCTAAAATGAGTAACAAGAAGACATGTTCTTCTCCAAGCACAAGTGTAAACCAGATCGGACAGACCACTGGAAAATAACGAACTCAACCCAAGAGAGTATTGTGAACAATATAAAAACCAAGAAAAACTCACAACCAAATGATCGTTAACCCCACACTGGAGTGCTATTTTTAAAGGAAAGACTAAAAGAAAGGGAAGGAACTCGGCAAACACAAGCCTCGCCTGTTTACCAAAAACATCGCCTCCTGCAACTAGATTAAGTATAGGAGGTCCAGCCTGCCCAGTGACTACGGGTTCAACGGCCGCGGTATTTTGACCGTGCAAAGGTAGCGCAATCACTTGTCTTTTAAATAGAGACCTGTATGAATGGCTAAACGAGGGCTTAACTGTCTCCCCCTTCCAGTCAGTGAAATTGATCTATCCGTGCAGAAGCGGGTATAATAATACAAGACGAGAAGACCCTTTGGAGCTTAAGGTACAAAATTTAACCACGTTAAACAACTAGACAAAAAGCAAGAACTTAGTGGAACATAAAATTTTACCTTCGGTTGGGGCGACCGCGGAGGAAAAACCAGCCTCCGAGTGGAATGGGATAAATTCCTAAAACCAAGAGAAACATCTCTAAGCCGCAGAACATCTGACCAATAATGATCCGACCTTATGGCCGATCAACGAACCAAGTTACCCTAGGGATAACAGCGCAATCCTCTCCCAGAGTCCATATCGACGAGGGGGTTTACGACCTCGATGTTGGATCAGGACATCCTAATGGTGCAGCCGCTATTAAGGGTTCGTTTGTTCAACGATTAAAGTCCTACGTGATCTGAGTTCAGACCGGAGCAATCCAGGTCAGTTTCTATCTGTAAAGCTACTTTTCCTAGTACGAAAGGATCGGAAAAGAGGGGCCCATACTTAAAGCACGCCCCACCCCAATTAATGAAAACAAATAAATTAAACAAAGGGAGGGCCAAAACCCTACCGCCCAAAATAAGGGCATACTGGGGTGGCAGAGCATGGTAAATTGCGAAAGGCCTAAGCCCTTTATACCAGAGGTTCAAATCCTCTTCCCAGTTTATGCTAAACACTTTAATAAACCACCTAGTCAACCCCCTAGCCTACATCGTGCCAGTCCTATTAGCAGTAGCCTTCCTAACATTACTTGAACGAAAAGTCCTAGGATACATACAACTACGAAAAGGCCCCAACGTAGTAGGGCCTTACGGACTACTCCAGCCCATCGCCGACGGAGTAAAACTCTTTATTAAAGAACCCGTCCGACCCTCCACGTCGTCCCCCTTTTTATTTCTAGCAACCCCCATCCTCGCACTAACCCTCGCCATGACGCTATGGGCACCTATACCAATACCCTACCCCGTTATTGACCTGAATCTAGGGGTTCTGTTTATTTTAGCCCTCTCAAGCCTAGCAGTATACTCTATTCTGGGGTCAGGGTGAGCATCCAATTCAAAATACGCACTAATCGGGGCCCTTCGAGCAGTCGCCCAAACAATTTCATATGAGGTAAGCCTAGGGCTTATCCTTCTCTCAGTAATTATCTTCTCAGGCGGCTATACTCTTCAAACGTTTAACACAGCCCAGGAAAGCATTTGACTACTGGCCCCAGCATGACCTCTGGCAGCCATGTGGTACATTTCAACCCTGGCCGAAACAAACCGAGCACCGTTTGACCTAACAGAGGGGGAATCAGAACTAGTATCGGGTTTCAATGTAGAATATGCAGGAGGGCCATTCGCCCTATTTTTCCTGGCCGAATACGCTAACATTCTCATAATAAACACCTTGTCGGCCGTACTATTTCTGGGATCCTCCCATTTCCCCAACATACCTGAATTAACAACAATTAGCCTTATAATTAAAGCCGCATTCCTGTCAGTCGTATTTCTGTGAGTTCGGGCCTCCTACCCCCGATTTCGGTACGACCAACTCATGCACCTCGTGTGAAAAAATTTCCTGCCACTAACACTAGCGCTTGTACTATGACATGTAGCTCTACCAATTGCACTAGCAGGCCTTCCCCCGCAACTGTAGTTTAGGAACTGTGCCCGAATGCCCAGGGACCACTTTGATAGAGTGGCTTATGGGGGTTAAAATCCCCTCGGTTCTTAGAAAGAAGGGGGTCGAACCCATGCCCAAGAGATCAAAACTCTTAGTGCTTCCTCTACACCACTTTCTAAGATGGGGTCAGCTAATAAAGCTTTCGGGCCCATACCCCGAACATGACGGTTAGAGTCCCTCCTCCATCAATGAACCCCTATGTACTAATAATTCTATTATCCAGCCTGGGGTTAGGTACCACCCTAACTTTTGCTAGCTCCCATTGACTATTGGCTTGAATGGGGTTAGAGATTAATACCCTGGCAATTGTACCATTGATAGCACAGCACCACCACCCACGGGCAGTAGAAGCTACTACAAAATATTTCTTGACTCAGGCAACCGCAGCAGCAATGATCCTGTTTGCAAGTACAATAAATGCATGAATCACAGGAGAATGGGGTATAGACAATATGTCAAACCCAATCGCCAGCACTATGGTTATTACCGCCTTGGCACTAAAAATTGGACTTGCACCAATACACTTCTGAATACCAGAGGTTCTACAGGGGTTAGATCTGCTAACTGGCCTAGTTTTGTCCACTTGACAAAAGCTAGCCCCCCTAGCCCTTATTATCCAAACATCTCAAGCCATCGACCCACTTTTATTAACTTCTTTAGGACTTATGTCCACACTAGTAGGGGGATGAGGGGGATTAAATCAAACCCAGCTGCGAAAGATTCTGGCCTACTCCTCTATCGCCCACATAGGATGGATGATTATTGTACTACAATACGCCCCCCAACTCACACTCCTTGCATTGGGAACCTACATCTTCATAACCTCCGCAGCATTTCTAACACTTAAAACATCCTCAGCCACAAAAATTAATACCCTCGCCATGACCTGATCGAACAGCCCAATTCTAACAACAACCACCGCCCTTGTTTTACTGTCATTAGGCGGACTGCCGCCACTAACAGGATTTATACCAAAGTGACTAATTCTTCAAGAGTTAACAAAGCAAGGCCTCCCAACCACCGCCACAATTATAGCCCTCGCAGCCCTACTTAGCCTTTACTTCTACCTCCGACTATGCTATGCAATAACACTAACAATTTCCCCAAATACAACCAACTCAACTATACCCTGGCGAGTAAAAACAACTCAAGCCTCCCTACCCCTAACTATTTCAACCACCATTGCACTTGGTCTTCTGCCTGTGACTCCGGCTATTTTAATACTGGCCACCTAAGGGACTTAGGATAGCACCAGACCAAGAGCCTTCAAAGCTCTAAGCAGAAGTGAAAATCTTCTAGTCCCTGGATAAGACCTACAAGAGTCTATCTTGCATTTTCTGATTGCAAATCAAATGTTTTTATTAAACTAAGGCCTTACTAGATGGGAAGGCCTCGATCCTACAAACTCTTAGTTAACAGCTAAGCGCTCAAGCCAGCGAGCATCCATCTACTTTTCCCGCCGTTGGCCTGAAAGGCGGGAAAAGCCCCGGCAGAGTATTACTCTACGTCTCTGGATTTGCAATCCAACATGTTTCTTCACCACGGGGCTGGTGATAGGAAGAGGACTTAAACCTCTGTCTTCGGGGCTACAACCCACCGCCTGATGCTCGGCTATCCTACCTGTGGCAATTACGCGCTGATTCTTTTCTACAAACCACAAAGACATTGGTACCCTTTATCTTGTATTTGGTGCCTGAGCTGGAATAGTGGGGACTGCTTTAAGCCTTCTTATTCGAGCCGAGCTTAGTCAACCCGGGTCACTTCTAGGCGATGATCAAATTTATAATGTTATCGTCACTGCCCACGCCTTTGTAATAATTTTCTTTATAGTAATACCAATTCTCATCGGAGGATTTGGAAATTGACTTGTACCACTAATGATTGGAGCACCTGACATGGCATTCCCACGAATAAATAACATAAGCTTCTGACTCCTCCCCCCATCATTTCTCCTTCTGCTAGCCTCTTCTGGCGTTGAAGCCGGGGCGGGAACAGGGTGAACAGTCTACCCCCCACTTGCAGGTAATCTTGCCCACGCAGGGGCATCCGTAGATCTTACAATTTTTTCACTTCACTTAGCAGGTGTTTCATCAATTCTTGGAGCAATTAATTTTATTACTACCACCATTAACATGAAACCCCCAGCCATCTCCCAATATCAAACGCCTCTATTCGTATGGGCTGTACTTGTAACAGCTGTACTTCTACTTCTATCGCTCCCAGTTCTGGCCGCCGGAATTACAATGCTCCTTACAGACCGAAATCTTAACACTACATTCTTTGACCCGGCAGGGGGGGGAGACCCAATTCTGTACCAACACCTATTCTGATTCTTTGGTCACCCCGAGGTATACATTCTTATTCTACCCGGATTCGGGATCATTTCACATGTTGTAGCCTATTACGCTGGTAAAAAAGAGCCATTTGGCTATATGGGTATAGTATGAGCTATGATAGCTATCGGCCTTCTTGGTTTCATTGTTTGAGCCCACCACATGTTTACTGTTGGAATAGACGTAGACACCCGTGCCTACTTTACATCAGCAACAATGATTATTGCCATCCCAACCGGTGTGAAAGTATTTAGCTGACTCGCTACACTACACGGCGGCTCAATTAAATGGGACACACCCCTGTTATGAGCCCTGGGGTTCATTTTCCTTTTCACAGTGGGGGGGCTAACAGGAATTGTGTTAGCCAATTCATCACTAGACATTGTACTTCACGACACATATTATGTAGTTGCACATTTCCACTATGTACTGTCAATAGGTGCCGTATTTGCCATTATAGCAGCCTTTGTCCACTGATTCCCGCTATTCTCAGGATATACCCTAAATGACACCTGAACAAAAATCCATTTTGGTGTAATATTTATCGGTGTAAACCTAACATTCTTCCCCCAACATTTCCTAGGCCTAGCCGGAATGCCACGACGATACTCTGACTACCCCGACGCTTACGCCCTGTGAAATACAGTATCATCTATTGGATCCCTTATTTCCCTGGTCGCAGTAATTATGTTCCTATTCATCCTCTGAGAAGCCTTTGCCGCCAAACGGGAAGTATCCTCAGTAGAGCTAACCATAACAAACGTAGAATGACTTCACGGCTGTCCTCCACCATACCACACATTTGAGGAGCCGGCATTTGTCCGAGTTCAATCAAACTAACGAGAAAGGGAGGAATTGAACCCCCATGTACTGGTTTCAAGCCAGTCACATAACCACTCTGTCACTTTCTTCTAAAGACATTAGTAAAATGCAAATTACACCACCTTGTCAAGGTGATATTACAGGTTAAATCCCTGTATGTCTTAAGCCTTAGGCTTAATGGCACATCCCACACAACTAGGATTCCAAGACGCGGCATCACCCGTTATAGAAGAGCTTCTCCACTTCCACGACCACGCCCTAATAATTGTGTTTTTAATTAGCACTTTAGTATTATACATTATTATTGCAATAGTTTCTACTAAACTTACCAACAAATATATCCTAGACTCCCAAGAAATCGAAATTGTTTGAACCGTTTTACCAGCTGTAATCCTAGTTTTGATTGCTTTACCTTCCCTTCGAATTCTGTATCTTATAGACGAAATTAATGACCCCCACCTAACGATTAAAGCCATAGGACACCAATGATATTGAAGCTACGAATATACAGACTATGAAGACCTGGGCTTTGACTCCTATATAATCCCAACTCAAGACCTCACACCAGGTCAGTTCCGACTACTAGAAACTGACCACCGAATAGTAGTCCCTATAGAATCACCAATTCGTGTATTAGTATCTGCTGAAGACGTACTTCATTCTTGAGCCGTACCATCCCTAGGTGTAAAAATAGACGCAGTGCCCGGACGACTAAATCAGACTGCCTTCATTGCCTCGCGCCCAGGGGTATTCTATGGACAATGTTCTGAAATCTGTGGGGCCAATCACAGCTTTATGCCTATTGTAGTTGAAGCCGTCCCACTAGAACACTTTGAAAGCTGATCCTCACTAATACTAGAAGACGCCTCACTAGAAAGCTAATTATTGGACAAAGCGTTGGCCTTTTAAGCCAAAGTTTGGTGACTACCGACCACCTCTAGTGAAATGCCCCAATTAAACCCCAACCCCTGATTCGCCATTCTAGTATTTTCATGAATCATCTTTCTTACCATCATCCCAACTAAAATCTTAAATCACACAACACCCAACGAACCCGCCCCAATAAGCGAAGAAAAACACAAAACTGAGCCTTGAGACTGACCATGATAATGAGCTTTTTTGACCAATTTGCAAGCCCCTCCTTCCTAGGTATCCCCCTTATTGCTGTTGCAATCGCACTACCGTGAATTCTATTCCCAACTCCCCCATCTCGATGATTAAACAATCGACTTATTACCCTTCAAACGTGGTTTATCAACCGTTTCACCAACCAACTTCTAATACCCTTAAATGTAGGGGGACATAAGTGGGCCTTGTTGTTCGCCTCCTTAATAGTATTCCTTATTACTACTAATATGCTTGGCCTTCTCCCATATACCTTTACACCCACCACCCAACTCTCGCTAAACATAGGATTTGCTGTGCCGCTATGACTTGCTACCGTGATTATTGGCATGCGTAATCAGCCAACAGTAGCCCTTGGACATCTTCTGCCAGAAGGAACCCCCGTCCCACTAATTCCAGTACTAATTATCATCGAAACAATTAGCCTATTCATTCGACCCCTAGCCCTTGGGGTACGACTTACAGCTAATTTAACTGCAGGTCACCTACTAATTCAACTTATTGCTACAGCAGTATTTGTACTATTACCTATGATGCCCACAGTAGCAATTCTAACAGCCGCTGTCCTGTTTCTCTTAACACTTCTAGAAGTTGCAGTCGCAATAATCCAAGCCTATGTGTTTGTACTTCTACTAAGCCTCTACCTACAAGAAAACGTTTAATGGCACACCAAGCACATGCATTTCACATGGTTGATCCTAGCCCATGACCACTAACCGGAGCCGTAGGCGCTCTATTAATAACATCCGGCCTAGCAATTTGGTTTCACTTCCACTCAACAACATTAATAACCCTCGGACTAATTCTCTTGCTCCTTACAATGTTCCAGTGATGACGTGATATCATCCGAGAAGGAACCTTCCAGGGACACCACACGCCACCAGTACAAAAAGGCCTACGTTATGGTATAATCCTATTCATCACCTCAGAGGTTTTCTTTTTCCTTGGGTTTTTCTGGGCTTTTTACCATTCAAGCCTAGCGCCAACCCCTGAGCTTGGGGGGTGCTGACCACCAACAGGAATTACTACACTAGACCCATTTGAAGTCCCCCTCCTTAATACAGCAGTTCTGTTAGCATCTGGTGTAACAGTCACATGAGCCCACCACAGCATTATAGAAGGAGAACGAAAACAGACTATTCAATCCCTTGGACTTACAATTCTTCTAGGACTATACTTCACCGCACTACAAGCCATGGAATATTACGAAGCCCCCTTCACAATCGCAGATGGGGTGTACGGGTCCACATTCTTCGTAGCTACAGGGTTCCACGGACTTCATGTAATTATTGGATCAACATTCTTGGCCGTTTGCCTCCTTCGCCAAGTCCAATATCACTTTACATCTGAACACCATTTCGGCTTCGAAGCCGCTGCCTGATACTGACACTTTGTCGACGTAGTCTGACTATTCCTCTACGTGTCCATCTACTGATGAGGCTCATATCTTTCTAGTATTTAAATTAGTACAAGTGACTTCCAATCATTTAGTCTTGGTTAAACCCCAGGGAAAGATAATGAATTTAATCACAACCATTCTTATTATTACAGTAGCCCTATCCTCAATTCTAGCAGTCGTATCATTTTGGCTCCCACAGATAAACCCAGATGCAGAAAAGCTTTCCCCTTACGAGTGCGGATTCGACCCGCTAGGATCCGCCCGACTACCATTCTCCCTACGATTCTTCCTAGTCGCCATCCTCTTTCTTCTATTTGACCTGGAAATTGCCCTTCTTCTCCCCCTTCCCTGAGGTGATCAACTTCACAACCCCACAGGAACATTCTTCTGAGCGACCACAGTTCTTATTCTTCTAACCTTAGGACTGATCTACGAATGAACCCAAGGGGGCTTAGAATGAGCAGAATAAGGGAGTTAGTCCAAAAAAGACCTCTGATTTCGGCTCAGAAAATTGTGGTTTAAATCCACGACCCCCTTATGACACCAGTACATTTCAGCTTCAGTTCAGCATTTATTCTAGGATTAATAGGACTAGCATTCCACCGCACCCATCTACTTTCTGCACTTTTATGCTTAGAGGGTATAATACTATCCCTATTTATTGCATTGGCCCTGTGAACATTGCAATTCGAATCTACAAGCTTCTCTACCGCCCCAATGCTCTTATTAGCCTTCTCCGCCTGCGAAGCGAGTACGGGCCTCGCACTTCTAGTAGCCACAACTCGAACCCACGGGACTGATCGCCTACAAAACCTTAATCTTCTACAATGCTAAAAGTACTAATCCCCACAATTATACTATTCCCAACAATCTGATTAGTCGCCCCAAAATGACTATGAGCAAGTACGATCACCCATAGTCTGTCAATTGCTCTTGTAAGCCTTACATGACTAAAATGAACATCCGAGACCGGCTGAGCCGTATCTAATATATACCTAGGCACAGATCCCTTATCAACCCCCCTATTAGTACTAACCTGTTGACTACTGCCACTGATAATTCTAGCCAGCCAAAATCACATTAATCCGGAACCCATCAACCGACAACGCCTTTATATTACCCTGCTCGCCTCACTACAGACCTTCTTAATTATGGCATTCGGGGCCACGGAAATCATTATGTTTTACATTATATTTGAAGCCACACTTATTCCGACCCTAATCATCATTACCCGGTGAGGAAACCAAACTGAGCGGTTAAATGCGGGGACTTACTTCTTATTCTACACACTTGCAGGTTCTCTGCCCCTCCTAGTTGCACTACTTCTACTCCAGCAATCCACCGGGACCCTATCTATACTTGTAATCCAGTACTCTCAACCACTTCTACTGAACTCCTGAGGCCATAAAATTTGATGGGCCGGCTGTCTTATTGCATTCCTAGTAAAAATACCACTATACGGTGTCCACCTATGACTCCCAAAAGCACACGTAGAGGCCCCTGTTGCAGGATCCATAGTCCTAGCAGCAGTACTATTAAAGCTAGGGGGGTATGGTATAATACGAATAATAATCATACTAGATCCCCTCTCGAAAGAACTAGTCTACCCATTTATTATTTTAGCATTGTGAGGAATTATCATAACAGGGTCTATCTGTCTACGGCAAACAGATCTTAAATCATTAATCGCTTACTCATCCGTTAGTCATATAGGACTTGTAGCAGGGGGCATTTTAATTCAGACCCCATGAGGGTTTTCAGGGGCAATTATTCTAATAATCGCCCACGGCTTAGTATCCTCAATACTATTCTGCCTAGCTAATACAGCATATGAACGAACCCATAGCCGGACCATGATTCTGGCCCGAGGACTACAACTAATCTTCCCATTAACAGCAGTTTGATGATTTATTGCCAATCTAGCCAACCTGGCACTCCCCCCTCTGCCCAATCTAATAGGAGAACTAATAATTATTACAACCCTGTTCAACTGATCCCCATGAACTATTGCACTAACAGGAGCAGGCACCTTAATTACGGCGGGCTACTCACTCTACATGTTCTTAATATCTCAACGAGGCCCAGCACCAAACCACATTATAAAACTCCAGCCCTTCCACACCCGAGAACACTTGCTAATAGCCCTTCACCTAATCCCCGTAATTCTCCTTGTAGCAAAACCAGAACTAATATGAGGTTGATGCTATTAGTAAGTATAGTTTAACTAAAATATTAGATTGTGATTCTAAAGACAGGAGTTAAAATCCCCTTACTCACCAAGGAAGGACAGAAATCAATAAGTACTGCTAATCCTTATGCACCGCGGTTAGAATCCGCGGCTTCCTCACGCTTCTGAAGGATAACAGCTCATCCGTTGGTCTTAGGAACCAAAAACTCTTGGTGCAAATCCAAGTGGAAGCTATGAACCCAACAACACTAATTATATCCTCCTCACTTATTTTAGTTATCACAATCCTTATTATTCCACTATTAACAACACTAAACCCCGAGCCACGTAAAATAGACTGAGCAAATACACATGTAAAAACCGCTGTCAGCACCGCATTTTTCATTAGCCTACTGCCACTAATAATATTTCTGGACCAAGGACTAGAAAGTGTTACCACAAACTGACACTGAATAAACACACACATGTTCGACACAAATATTAGCTTTAAATTTGACCACTACTCCCTTATTTTCACACCTATTGCTCTCTACGTCACCTGGTCTATTTTAGAGTTTGCACTATGATACATACACTCGGACCCTAACATGAACCGATTCTTTAAATATTTGCTACTATTTTTAGTAGCAATAATTACGCTTGTTACTGCGAATAACATATTTCAACTATTTATTGGCTGAGAGGGGGTTGGAATTATATCATTTCTCCTGATTGGGTGGTGATATGGGCGAGCAGACGCTAATACAGCAGCCTTGCAAGCTGTAATTTATAATCGAGTAGGGGATATTGGACTAATCTTAAGCATGGCGTGATTTGCAATAAATTTTAACTCCTGGGAGATCCAACAGATCTTCTTTCTATCAAAGAATTTTGATATGACAATTCCCCTGATAGGACTCATCCTAGCAGCAACAGGGAAATCGGCCCAATTTGGCCTACATCCATGGCTCCCCTCTGCCATGGAGGGCCCTACACCAGTATCTGCCCTACTCCACTCTAGCACCATAGTCGTAGCTGGAATCTTTTTATTAATTCGCCTCCACCCCCTTATAGAAAATAATCAAACCGCACTAACAATCTGCCTATGCCTAGGAGCCCTAACCACCCTTTTTACAGCTACCTGCGCCCTGACCCAAAATGATATCAAAAAAATTGTAGCTTTCTCAACATCCAGCCAATTAGGCCTAATAATAGTTACAATCGGCCTAAACCAACCACAACTCGCATTCCTTCACATTTGCACCCACGCCTTCTTCAAGGCTATGCTGTTCCTGTGCTCGGGATCAATTATTCACAGCCTTAACGACGAACAGGATATCCGCAAGATGGGCGGTCTTCACAACCTAATACCAGCGACCTCGACCTATCTCACAATTGGCAGCCTAGCATTAACAGGGACCCCATTCCTTGCAGGCTTCTTTTCAAAAGATGCTATTATTGAGGCCCTAAACACCTCACACCTTAACGCCTGAGCCCTAATTCTTACACTTATCGCCACATCATTCACCGCAGTTTACAGCTTTCGAGTTGTTTTCTTTGTTACCATGGGGACCCCACGATTTCTCCCACTATCCCCCATTAATGAAAATAACCCACTAGTAATTAACCCCATCAAACGACTTGCCTGAGGAAGTATTATTGCAGGACTTATTATCACCTCGAACTTCCTACCTTCAAAAACACCTATTATAACAATGCCTTTAACCCTAAAAATAGCAGCCCTTGTAGTTACTATTGTTGGACTGCTAGTAGCCATAGAACTTACAGCTCTGACTAACAAACAGGTTAAAATTACCCCCACAATACCCTGACATAACTTCTCAAACATGCTGGGGTACTTCCCAGCACTGGTTCACCGAATGCCCCCCAAACTCAGCCTCATCCTAGGCCAGTCAGTCGCCAATAAACTCGACCAAACATGGTTCGAAATATCTGGGCCAAAAGGGTTAACCTTAACCCAAATAATGATATCAAAAGTCATAAGTGATATTCAACGAGGAATAATTAAAACATACCTAACTATCTTCCTTCTAACAATAACCTTAGCCATTCTTTTGACAATTATCTAAACTGCACGTAAAGTCCCACGGCTTAACCCCCGAGTTAACTCCAGTACAACAAGCAAAGTCAGAAGCAAAACCCAAGCGCAAATGACCAATATTGATCCCCCGAAAGAGTATATAACAGCTACCCCTCCGACATCTCCCCGCAGCATAGAAAACTCCTTTAGCCCATCAATTATTACCCAGGAACCCTCGTATCATCCCCCTCAGAATACCCCAGCCATTAAAACCACCCCTAACAGATAAATTAGTACATAACCTGCAACAGAACGACTCCCCCAAGCCTCTGGAAAAGGTTCAGCAGCCAAAGCTGCTGAATAAGCAAATACCACAAGCATCCCCCCTAAATAAATTAAAAAGAGAACTAAAGACAAAAAAGACCCCCCAGAGCCAACTAAAATACCACACCCAACCCCTGCTGCTACCACCAAACCTAAAGCAGCAAAATAAGGGGTTGGGTTAGAAGCAACAGCAATTAAACCCACAATCAGAGCCACCAATAACATAAACATAAAATAGGTCATAATTCTTGCTCGGATTTTAACCGAGACCAATGACTTGAAGAACCACCGTTGTAGTTCAACTACAAGAACAATAATGGCAAGCCTACGAAAAACCCACCCTCTAATAAAAATCGCTAACGATGCACTAGTTGACCTACCAACACCGTCTAATATTTCAGTATGATGAAACTTCGGATCCCTTCTGGGACTATGTTTGATCACACAAATTCTAACAGGGCTATTCCTAGCCATACATTACACCTCAGACATTTCAACCGCATTTTCATCAGTAGCCCACATCTGCCGAGACGTTAACTACGGTTGGCTTATTCGTAATCTTCATGCTAATGGAGCATCATTCTTTTTCATCTGTATTTATATACATGTCGCCCGCGGCCTATACTACGGATCATACCTTTATAAAGAAACCTGAAATATTGGTGTAGTACTACTTCTCCTGGTTATAATAACAGCCTTTGTCGGCTACGTCCTTCCGTGAGGGCAAATGTCCTTCTGGGGGGCCACAGTAATTACGAACCTTCTTTCAGCAGTACCCTACATGGGGGACACGCTTGTTCAGTGAATCTGAGGTGGCTTTTCAGTAGACAATGCAACACTAACACGGTTCTTCGCATTCCATTTCCTACTACCATTCATCATTGCCGCCGCAACCCTGCTCCACCTACTATTCCTCCACGAAACGGGGTCGAACAACCCCGCCGGCCTAAACTCTGATGCAGATAAAATCTCTTTCCATCCATATTTTTCATACAAAGACCTCCTTGGGTTCGTAATTATGCTGCTAGCCTTAACATCGTTAGCACTATTCTCCCCAAACCTACTAGGGGACCCAGACAATTTTACACCTGCCAACCCGATGGTGACTCCGCCACACATTAAGCCGGAGTGATACTTCCTGTTTGCCTACGCCATTCTACGATCTATCCCAAACAAACTAGGGGGTGTTCTTGCTTTATTATTCTCCATTCTAATCCTGATAGTAGTCCCGATCTTACATACCTCGAAACAACGAGGACTAACATTTCGTCCGATTACCCAATTTTTATTCTGAACACTTGTGGCAGACATACTAATTCTAACATGAATTGGAGGCATGCCTGTAGAACATCCCTACGTCATTATTGGCCAAGTAGCATCAATTTTATACTTTGCACTTTTCCTTGTGCTAGTCCCACTAGCAGGATGAGTAGAAAATAAAGCACTAAAATGAGCTTGCCCTAGTAGCTTAGTATTAAAGCATCGGTCTTGTAATCCGAAGATCGGAGGTTAAATTCCCCCCTAGCGCCCAGAAAAGGGAGATTTTAACTCCCACCCCTGGCTCCCAAAGCCAGAATTCTAAATTAAACTATCTTCTGATAGTAACATGTATGTATTAGTACATAATATGTATTATATCACATAATGCATTAGTACTTACATATGTATTATCACCATTCATTTATATTAACCCCAAAGCAAGTACTAACGTCTAAGAAAACACAAACCAAATTATTAAAACTCAGAAATAATTTATTTTAACCCGGGAAATAGATTAATCCCCTAAATATGGCACTCAAATTTTTCCTTGAATTACCCAGCTAAGGTTTATCTTAAAATTATTAATGTAGTAAGAGACCACCAACTGGTTGATATAAATGCATACTATTAATGATAGAATCAGGGACACAAAATGTGGGGGTCGCACACTGTGAACTATTCCTGGTATCTGGTTCCTATTTCAGGTACATAATTTTATTTACTCCACCCTCGGATAATTATACTGGCATCTGATTAATGGTGTAATTACATACTCCTCGTTACCCAACATGCCGGGCGTTCTTTTATATGCATAGGGTTCTCTTTTTTAGGTTTCCTTTCACTTTGCATTTCAGAGTGCAAGCGCAAACAATATATTAGGGTTGAACTATTCCTTGCACGAGTTGAAGTAGGTTAATTATTAAACGACATAACTTAAGAATTACATATTAATATCTCAAGTGCATAACATCTACATCACTTCTTCAACTTATTCTTATATCTGCCCCCTTTGGTTTTTGCGCGACAAACCCCCCTACCCCCTACGCTCAGGGAATCCTGTTATCCTTGTCAAACCCCGAAACCAAGGAAGGTCCGAGAACGTGCCAGCTAACGAGTTGAAATATGGGTTAGCCATCCGCGTTGTATATATATACATGCACATTGCATTAACACATTTCACAAATGCCCCAAATTTTAGCCCAAAATCTTCTACTAGAAATTTTATAAATTTTTCAATGCTAGAAAATTAAACATTTACGAC